CGCCCACACTAACTCGAATCGCTTTTTCTATAAATACGAGACATATAAGTCATACAAGTAAAGAGATCTATTCATTGATAAGAAAAAGAAAAAACGTGAACGGGGTTTGGATTGATGATAAAATAGAATCCTGGGTCGCGAACAGTGATTCGATTCATGAGGAAGAAAGAAAATTATTGGTTCAGCTATCCGCCTTAACGACAGAAAAAAGAATTCTATTGAGTCTGACTCATAGTGATCATTTCTCAAAGAATGACTCTGGTTATCAAATGATTGAACAACCGGGAGCAATTTATTTACGATACTTAGTTGACATTCATCAAAAGCATCTAATGAATTATGAGTTCAATACCTCCTGTTTAGCAGAAAGACGGATATTCCTTGCTCATTCTCAGACAATCACTTATTCACAAACTTCGTATGGGACTAATAGTTTTCATTTCCCATCTCATGGAAAACCTTTTTCGCTCCGCTTAGACTTATCCCCCTCTAGGGGTATTTTAGTGATAGGTTCTATAGGAACTGGACGATCCTATTTGGTAAAATACCTAGCGACAAACTCCTATGTTCCTTTCATTACGGTATTTCCGAACAAGTTCCTGGATAAGAATCCTCAATTTCTTGATGATATCGATATTGATAATAGTAACAATATTGATGCTAGTGACGATATCGATATGGATAATAGTGACAATATTGATGCCGATATCGATCGTGACCTTGCTACAGAGCTGGAACTGCTCACTTGGATGAATGCGCTAACTATGGATAGGGAGATGAAGGCGGAAATAGCCCGATTGTTTATTACCCTTCAATTCGAATTAGCAAGAGCAATGTCTCCTTGCATAATATGGATCCCCAACATTCATGATCTGGATGTGAATGAGTCGAATTACTTATCCCTCGGGCTATTAGTGAACCATCTCTCCAGGGATTGTGAAAGATGTTCTCCTATAAATATTCTTGTTATTGCTTCGACTCATATTCCCCAAAAAGTGGATCCCGCTCTAATAGCTCCGAAAAAATTAAATACGTGCATTAAGTTACGAAGGCTTCTTATTCCACAACAACGAAAGTACTTTTTCACTCTTTCATATACTAGGGGATTTCACTTGGAAAATAAAATGTTCCATACTAACGGATTCGGGTCCATAACCATGGGGCCCAATGCACGAGATATTGTAGCACTTACCAATGAGGTCCTATCAATTAGTATTACACAGAAGAAATCAATTATAGACACTAATACAATTCGATCCGCTCTTCATAGACAAACTTGGGATTTGCAATCCCAGGTAAGATTGGTTCAGGATCATGGGATCCTTTTCTATCAGATAGGAAGGGCTGTAGCACAAAATGTACTTATAAGTAATTTAAGTAATTGCCCCATAGATCCTATATCTATCTATCTGAAGAATAAATCATGTAACGAGGGGGATTCTTATTTGTACAAATGGTACTTCGAACTTGGAACGAGCATGAAGAAATTGACGATACTTCTTTATCTTTTGAGTTGTACTGCCGGATCGGTCGCTCAAGATCTTTGGTCTTTACCCGGACCCGATGAAAAAAACGGGATCACTTCCTATGGACTCGTTGAGAATGATTCTGATCTAGTTCATGGCCTATTAGAAGTAGAAGGCGCTCTGGTGGGATCTTCACGGACAGAAAAAAATTGCAGTAAGTTTGAGAATGATCGAGTGACATTGCTTCTTCGGCCCGAACCGAGGAATCCCTTAGAGAGGATGCAAAAGAGATTTATCTCTGAAAAATACGAATCGGAGTTTGAAGAAGGCGCCCTTGCCCCGCAACAGATAGAGGAGGATTTATTCAATCACATAGTTTGGGCTCCTACAATATGGCGCCCTTGGGGCTTTCTTTGTATCGAAAGGCCCAATGAATTGGGATTTTCTTATTGGTCCAGGTCATTTCGGGGCAAGCGGATCTTGTATGATGAAGAGGATGAGCTTGAAGAGAATGATTCGGAGTTCTTGCAGAGTGGAACCGTGCAGTACAAGACACGAGATAGATCTTCCAAAGAAAAAGGCCTTTTTCGAATAAGCCAATTCATTTGGGACCCTGCAGATCCACTCTTTTTTCTATTCAAAGATAGGCCCCCCGGCTCTGTGTTTTCACGTCTAGAATTATTTGCAGATGAAGAGATGTCAAAGGGGCTTCTTACTTCCCAAACTTCCCAAATTGAGCATCTATTTAGATATAAATATACACGCTGGTTTATCAACAAGACGCAAGAAAAGCACTTCGAATTTTTGATTCATCGTCAGAGATGTCTTAGAACCAATAGTTCATTATCTAATCGTTCTAATACTCTATCCGAGAGTTATCAGTATTTCTCAAATCTGTTCCTATCTAACGGAACACTATTGGATCAAATGACAAAGACTTTGTTGAGAAAAAGATGGCTTTTCCCGGATGAAATGAAAATTGGATTCATGTAACAGGAGAAAGATTTCCCATTCCTTTTCCTTAGCCGCAAAGATATGTGGCCATGAAAGAGGGGATTCAGTGGAACAGAATTGACTGGGGGGTAGAGTCGTGGAAACGCTTGTTTCTTCCATATTTTGGACCTTAGCTCCGTGGAACTGTATGTTACTGCTGAAACACAGAAGAATTGAAATCTTGGATCAAAACACTATGTATGGATGGTATGAACTGCCTAAACAATAATTATTGAACAGCAAACAACCGGTTCAGATATTCACGACCAATAGGGCAGGCATTTTACCAGAGGTTTCTAATCTACCCTTGGGTGATTCCTGTTGAAGCATATACTCGGGGGGTGAGGGCATACGATTTAAAATTTCAAAGCAGATTCCCCATTCATTAGATAGAGGAGATCACTAGGATTTCGCGACCCGCTGCCGAATTTATTCCAAGAGCTCGGATCGATCGAATCAGTATATCAATACCGATTCGATCGATCCAAGCTCTATTATTGAATTGCTCATGGAATGAGCATTCTCAATATTATGCCTTGAAGAGGACTCGAACCTCCACGCTCTTTAGCACGAGATTTTGAGTCTCGCGTGTCTACCATTTCACCACCAAGGCATCTTGAAAGTGAATCGTATTCCATAGAGATGATATCTATCTAGTGTAATGTATGGAATATATGAAAAGGGTGGAGTATTTATATAGATCGGTCATGTCATATAGGACCCAGTTGGACATCCAATTGCTTCGATTTGAATTATCCGGAGAATGCCTTCTAGATATATCAAAAAGATGGACAATAAGATGGACAATCAAACCTCTTTCTCGATTCACTCAAAGAGGTGAATAGGGTTCCAAAGAGAGATATGTAAAAAGAAGGTTCGATTGCGTCTATTCCTAATCCTAAATGGAATGTAACGACGTAGGGATTAGGGATCCATATGGAAACATCTATTTAGATACGCTCGAAGGGCCCCTTTCTCATAATGAGAATAACCCTATTCCGACCCGGTCCGGTATG